ATGCTATTAGCTATTCTGTTGATTCTTTTCCAAACAGGAACCACCGATTTACAAATTTTATTAACCACAGAATTTAGTGAGCGGCGCCAAATCTTTCTATGGATTGCTTTTTTCGCCTCTTTCGCCGTCAAAGTGCCTATGGTACCAGTTCATATTTGGTTACCCGAAGCTCATGTAGAGGCACCCACGGCAGGATCCGTCATCTTGGCGGGAATTCTTTTAAAATTGGGAACCTACGGCTTTTTAAGATTTTCAATACCCATGTTTCCTGAAGCGACACTTTGTTTCACTCCTTTCATTTATACTTTAAGCGCGATTGCTATAATATATACTTCCTTGACCACTTTAAGACAGATCGATCTTAAGAAGATCATTGCTTACTCCTCAGTAGCTCATATGAATCTGGTGACTATTGGTATGTTTAGTCTGAACATACAGGGAATTGGAGGTAGCATTCTACTGATGTTAAGTCATGGACTGGTTTCTTCAGCCCTTTTTCTATGTGTTGGTGTTCTATATGACCGACATAAGACTCGACTTGTTAGATATTACGGAGGTTTAGTGAGCACCATGCCGAATTTCTCTACCATTTTCTTCTTTTTCACTTTGGCCAATATGAGTTTACCTGGTACTAGCAGCTTTATCGGGGAATTTCTCATCTTAGTAGGAGCTTTCCAAAGAAATAGCTTAGTAGCCACATTAGCAGCGCTTGGGATGATTTTAGGCGCGGCGTATTCCCTTTGGCTATATAATCGTGTGGTTTCTGGGAATTTAAAACCGGATTTCCTCCATAAATTCTCCGATCTAAATGGTAGAGAAGTTTTCATATTTATACCTTTTCTTGTTGGAGTTGTTTGGATGGGTGTTTACCCCAAAGTGTTCCCGGACTGCATGCATACATCCGTAAGTAACTTAGTGCAACATGGAAAATTTCATTGAGAGGAATCAGCAAAGAAAAGAAAAAGGGTCAACATCTTAATGTGTATTTGAGAGATTGTCCTCGGGCTGAGGAGTGCCCACATCTAAATAAAGTATGAAAAAAATTATAAAAATAAGCGAGAACTTCTTTTTCATTTTGGCAAAAAAAAAGGAAAGCTAAATATAGTAATTTTTTTTTGGGGGGGGTGGTCCACCGGCAGGGGCAACTGCCAGCAATTGAAAGAAAGTTGCGAACAGACAAAATGAGGATGTTTGACACCTCGATTGTCCCGAAGCCCTCTCATGCGAATTAAATCAACTTAGTCAATGTTTTGTCCGGTTTTACTGAAGGCAAAAAGAGCCTGAAATTGTCCGGCACCTTCGCGCGCATATGTACATTCCGCCGTTAAAGTGCTCCTACCTTTCCTTTTCAAGGAGAAGCGGTTGAGAGCAATCGAGAAGAGCTACTCGACTCAAAGACGAGAGGAAGCGAGTGAAAAGGAAGGGGGAGGAAGATGACTATCTAAAGCCGATAGTCCAGTAGGTCCTTGTAAGGCGAGTGGAAGGAAGTGACTCGACCGATAGGTTGAGGAAGTCGGGCAGGTCTGGAGGTAGTGCCTCCTAAGAGATATGATAACTGCACCATTCAAGATCAATGCTTGCATCCGGAGATAGATGGGCGAAAGATGGACGAAAGCCCTTGAAAGTGGAACTTATTCTTATCTGGTTGTTCAAAGCCTGCCTACTTTTGATGACATGAGATTCAAGACCCCCCTTAAATAAAGTAAAGGCAGCTGATCCCGATTCCCTTGATCCTTCATCTGGCTGGGCTGTCGATAGAGTAAGCTGGATGTGCTAGTCGATCTTGTAACCCACGAAAGCTCAAGAAAGAGAATGTCCTCTCAAGGCCGGTCTTTCAACCGCCTCCTTGAAAAAGAACCTGACATTCCTCTAGTTAATCTGTCGCGGGGTAGGGAGGTCCCTCTCTAGTTCAGAACCTTTCTTCCAAAGCCTCCCCCGATTCTACTTTTGGCAGGCCATGGTGCGGATAAAAGCTTGTGGGTTTTCTCCTGCTTATTCATTAGGGCGAGTGGATGTCAAGGGAGGGGATCATAGTCTTGAAACTCATCTGGAATATCACGGAGCAGCTTCGTGCCCCTGTTCCGGTCCCCGATGCAGCCCCGTCATCAGTAGCTAAAAGCAAGGTCGGCCCTCCCCCATAAGGCCCCGGAAGTTGTATCTTATTGAGTGGACTTATCAGCATCACGCTTCAAAAAAAGTGTCCAACTCTGCGCGTGACTCGCATTGGCAACTTTATCCCACCCTACATCAGCCGGTGTGTGTGAGCTTCGCTCCTTATAGCTATAGCTCTACACCGCCGCCGGCCACTTTCGTTCCTCTACCGTATCCATTGATGGGATTTCTTCTTGGCGTATTACGCACTCGGGCCAATCTACTACACGCTAATAATGGTCTTTTGGATTTAATATCCTACAAAAATGGAAAGTGGTTGGCCGTTCGATCGAGTCCATCCCTTGAAGTCGTACCCTCCCAGGATGCATGAGTCTTCCGCCGATTGACA